AGATCACCAGAGTCATTGAAGTCTCATTCATATTCGTATGGATAGACTAAAAAAAAATACAATTATGGATTCAATGAATTCTCAAATTTGGAAGATATTTATTTCGGGCGAGCCGATGACCTAAACAAATTCTGCATGATGAACTTTGTACCGCACAAAGCCTTTAGATGAGCAATAGAAAGTCACATAACATAGAAGGGAATGAAGAAATAGAAGATGAAAGAAAATAAACACAAAGAACTGAAAGAGGATCGGATTCTATTTATACTCTACCTAAGATGAAGCTTGGAGATTTTCACTCGTCAACTCCTATAGACTAGACTTTTCGGTTTTTTAACTAACTAATGTTATTTTAATCTTTCGAATCTATATGACGTATTAAATGAAGTATTAACATTCTTTTTGACCGAGAGGAGACACATTATGAAAAAATAAAATGAAAATAAAAAAGACGAGGAAAGATAATCGAATTTTTTGTACATATTTTATAACATAAACTTTTCTAATAAAAACTCTTTATTCATCTAGATCGAGAAAGGCTATATATCTAGATGGATAAGTTAAGTATATATCATGTATGGTCCATACCATTACTGAATATCTATGTTGACCTATATCAGATCGAAATTTCATTAAATTGTAGAATGGATACTTATACACAAATTAATCATGTGCCAGGAACCAGATTTGAACTGGTGACACGAGGATTTTCAGTCCTCTGCTCTACCAACTGAGCTATCCCGACCGTTTTGCCCAACCATTTTAGCCACGTCGTCTTACTCATTTTACTAAATTTTAGTAAAAAATTTTGGTCTATGTGAATTAACAAAGTCAATTTTAAAAAGACGAAAAAATATTCTAAAAATATTCTAAAGGCTTATCCAGACCTGAAATTTTTTGTATCTTAAAAAAAAAGAACTTCGTAAATTTCAATTCGACTAATGATTTGGATTGTTAATCATTCCAATTTCCAATGAATTGGAATTTCTTGTTTTGCTCAAAGATGGGCATTTGTAGGTGTATGATATCTATAGATTTGTGAAAAAAAAATACAGCCCAAATATCTTTGTCAAAGAATGGAATGAATGAGAAAGATAACGAAATTTGAACCGTTAACTAAAAGAGAGAATGGGATAAAAATAATTAAGGAGCCGAGCCGTCCTTTTTTGGGGATAGAGGGACTTGAACCCTCACGATTTCTAAAGTCGACGGATTTTCCTCTTACTATAAATTGCCTTGTTGTCGATATTGACAGGTAGAATGGGACTCTATCTTTATTCTCGTCCGATTAGTCAGTTATCTATCAGACTATGAAGTGAATGGTTTGATGAATTAATATTCAATCCTTTCCTCAATTTGGAATCAAGTCAATTATTATTTTTTTTTTATATATTTATATATAAAATATATATAAAGATAAAAAAGAAATTAAAGATAAAAAAAAATGGAATGGATTAAAGATAAAAAAAAATATGAATATGGATTATGGATTCACGGCCCTATTAATCATTTGAGATTTGAGATAGTATTTTATTACTATGTATATATGGTTATACTTTACTTTCTTTATCCTTTCTGGGGTTTTGACAGAAGGTTTACTTTACTAATGCAACGCAGTCAACCTCATTTATTAGAACAGCTTCCATTGAGTCTCTGCACCTATCCTTCCTTTTTTTTCTGTCTTTATGAAACTTTTTTTGTTTTCGGAAAACAGGATTTGGCTCAGGATTGCCCATTTTTAATTCCAGGGTTTCTCTGAATTTGAAAGTTATCACTTAGTAAGTTTCCATACCAAGGCTCAATCCAATTAAGTCCGTAGCGTCTACCAATTTCGCCATATCCCCTTTTTTGCTTTGAGATTAAGATCTTATTATTATCCCCCTTTTTCATTTGTATTCTACTGGAACTGTTGAAGTCATTAGATAGTGATTCCTATAAAAAGCCTTTTTTTATTTCTTGTCTATCTTCTTTCATCTCTAGCGGAGACCCTTATTTAGTCTAATCAGAAAGGATTCTATCATTTCTCTATCCGCAATTCAATATAGATGTATATAGAACACATTTATTATATATATTTCTCTTACTCTCATTTTTTCTCGTGCAATTTTGAATACTTGAAGGATCGATTCTTTTTTTTTTTTTTCGTTATTCATAATTAATATGAATTAATTAATATGAATATCGAAAAAAAAAGAATAAAAAGTTAATAGCCAAGATTCCATTAGTTTATTAAATTCCTATGCATGTACAATTTCTGTTATGTGAGCCCGCTTAGCTCAGAGGTTAGAGCATCGCATTTGTAATGCGATGGTCATCGGTTCGACTCCGATAGCCGGCTTTTCTCTATTTGTTTGATTTTTTACACGTGTTTTTTTGAAATCAAAGAATATGGATTTGGATGCTTTTCCCTTTTTTCCAAGGGTGAACGATTCTTATGTGGTAAGAACTCCTAATTAGGAACAAAACTTAGAGTAGTTAAATCTCTGCAGAACAAAGCAAGAACAAGAAAAGGACCCCTTTGCTTTCTATATATATTATTGGTATATATTTTTTCTATATACATTTTTGGTATATATATAATAATGTCCGGATATGGATACAATCCATCTCATAATTCTTTGTAGTCTACTATTTCAGTAGATTTTCCTTCATTTATCATATTTATTTATTTATCATAGTTATTGATCCGTTAGTTCAATTTAGTTCAGTTTTAATTTAGGTTTCTGAAAATTCAACAAAAAAAAATAAGGAAAACAAGGAGTTTTTATGGCACGTTACCGAGGGCCTCGTTTCAAAAAAATACGCCGTCTGGGGGCTTTACCGGGACTAACTAGTAAAAAGCCTAGAGCCGGGAGCGATCTTAGAAATCAATCACGCTCGGGTAAAAAATCTCAATATCGTATTCGTTTAGAAGAAAAACAAAAATTGCGTTTTCATTATGGTCTTACAGAACGACAATTACTTAAATACGTTCGTATCGCCGCAAAAGCCAAAGGTTCAACAGGTCGGGTTTTACTACAATTACTTGAAATGCGGTTGGATAACATCCTTTTTCGATTGGGTATGGCGTCAACGATTCCTCGAGCCCGCCAATTAGTTAATCATAGACATATTTTAGTTAATGGTCGTATAGTAGATATACCAAGTTATCGCTGCAAACCCCGAGATGCTATTACAGCGAGGGATGAACAAAAATCTAGAGCTATGATTAAAAATTATCTCGATTCAGCCCCCCAGGAGGAATTGCCAAAATATTTGACTCTTCACCCATTTCAATATAAAGGATTGGTCAATCAAATAATAGATAGCAAATGGGTCGGCTTGAAAATAAATGAATTGCTAGTAGTCGAATATTATTCTCGTCAGACTTAACCCGAACTAAAATAACAAGAGTTCGGAAAATTTTGTCTCCTATCGCCCAAGTAAAGAAACCGGTTTGATCGGGGGATTTTTCTCCCATTAATATGTCGTAGAACGATAGGGATATTTTCATTCCTTTCCATTTTTTGCAGGATTTTCTTTTATGTAACGCAGAAATTAGGAATAGAGACTCTATATAAAGGAAAGGTCTAACTGTTGGAATAAAGGTATCCATTGTTATGTGGTTATGGGATTTGATACATTGCGATCAGTATAATATTGATAAATTAAGTGAAGGGACGGAAAGAGAGGGATTCGAACCCTCGGTAAACAAAAGCCTACATAGCAGTTCCAATGCTACGCCTTGAACCACTCGGCCATCTCTCCTACATAATGATTATGTCCCAGAAACTGAGTGAATCGCGAATCATTCGTATTAGATTGTTGAGTAAATATGGTATGTACAATCAATTCGAACTATAAAAAAAAGAAAATTTTGAATCAAATTCAAATAAAGAACTTTCCTTCGAAATTGGGAGATAAAGATATTTTTTTTTTTTTTATGACAAACTCTTTGTTAAAGTTAAATAAAGATTAAAAACAATAACGATCGATAGATATTTGTGTTTGTAAAACAGGCCCTTCCGTCCTTTTTTGATATTTATATTATTTCTATCAGTTTAAATCATTGGATTGGAACGTCTCAAATGCTCAGTCTATCTTTTTTTTTAATTCAGTCTGTTTTTATGTTATTTTGTACTGTAGAACTGCTTTTTTGTGGGATCGTTTTCTCATGAGAGGTAATTAAAAGACATTAAAAAATGGATTGCTACCTATGCCTAGATCCCGGATAACTGGAAATTTTATTGATAAGACCTTTTCAATTGTAGCCAATATCTTATTACGAATAATTCCGACAACTTCGGGAGAAAAGGAGGCATTTACTTATTACAGAGATGGTGTGGTTTGATTTTTATTTATTTATCGCTTCAAGTCTTAGGAGAAAGACACATTAGTCGGGATAGAAAGATTTGAAAGAACTCGACTCTACGCTTGTTGAAGGTGAAGTTTCTAATATAAATAAAACAATTCCTTCTGTCGGGTATCCCCGATTAATGCAGCCTCAGATGCTTCAATTGCCAATTCTAGCATTGAACGAAAGGTTACACTAAGGTCTATGGGGTTGCGTATTGCAAGGTTAACCCTACCCCACTAGTACCTAGAGTCAGCATAGAGGAAGAAGCACTACGCCTAGGAATCAACAACATGAAAACTTTGTTAGAAATTATCTCCTTTTTTCTTGTTTGGGATCGGAACTAAGAAGAATGGTTGGGACAACAAACATCCATCTCGTTCGTACTTTGGATACCCGTATAACCATCGAAGACTGTTGAAGTGACTAATTCCGAGAGATTAAGAAAGATTGAGGACAAAGAAATTGTTGGAGTTAACTTAATATTTTTATCTAGTATCAGCATGCTTGATGTTAAGAAAAGATCTTTTGCAGAAAGGTTGGCTAGAGATTTCTTGTAAAAACACTAGACCCGCTCAGTTCATAATGAGAATATTTGACTCCTTTTTTTATTCTATAGTATTATTTTCATTATGCACATAAGGGAGGAGCCGTATGAGATGAAAAT